TCTGACACAGCAATGGATTTTCAATCAGTATCGAAAAGAACTGGAATTCCTTTCTCGTTCCTTGTCTATACAAAACCCTGTGTCATTCAATAGAAAATTCCTAAATACCTATAGTATAAGGTTTCCCATTACTGGCTTCGGAATAGAAACTGAAGATCTTGGTAAAGTGTGAGTTGGCGGGTCCTAATAATTCATGAAAGGAATTATCACATTCCCACAATTCAATTAGATACAAAATTTAGAAACCCCTTTTCATGAAAAGGGGTTTTTTTTCTAATCCTTTCATTTCAGGTAATTGCTTGGTCGTACAGTGGTAGATAGTATTCGATGAAAGAAACAGAACAAATAATAATTGGAACAATTATCAATATTCGTGATGCAACCATTGCTGCATTAGATCCAAAGGTTCCTTCTTAACCTAGCTACAAGGAAGGGACTGAACTCTATGATATGCAAAGACAGAGTGTGAAACCTAAAATAAAAGGATAATAGCAATTGCTAGTTTTAGAATTGAGTTGGGCTCGAAATAAAGGTTTTATTTCTTCGAGAGATCATGGGATACTTTTATTTTTCTTCTCATTCGAAATATTATGTGCAATTAACCAACCTACTACTGAATGAATCTAATGATTAAAAAAGTAAAAGCGTTATCCGGCTGTTTGTTCCAAAATAGATTAGATAAATTGAAAAAGAAACGAAATGATCAAAAAAAAAAAAAAAATGGAATTTTAAAATCCAATTCTTTTATTCCATAGTTACTCAAAGAGAACTTCATTTTTGATTGAAGTTACAAGACACAGTTCTTATTTACTTGACTCACGGGTTGCTTACTGAATTCGTTGATTCGGAATCACGGGATCCGTAGATGTTACAGATGACGAATCCATCTTTTTTTTTTTTTTCTACCCCTTTACTCTCTCTTTTTTAGTGCCAATGGCTGATGAATCAAGAACTTTCAATTGGAACGGATTCTGTCAATTAGTATTTTTTCTTGTCATTGGATCTCGCAAAAATGGAAACTTAGGTAAGTGCTTTATAAACATATGTATAAAAAAGAACATATATCATTTAGCCCCTCCATGACTACTATAACTAGTTATTTCGGTTTTCTACTGGCTGCTTCAACTATAACCCCAGCTCTATTGATTGGTCTGAGCAAGATACGACTTATTTGAAATTCAAATTAATTGAATGAACAATTCATAAAAATGAGTATTTCTGTGAGATTCCCGATATTCTATGTTCCTTCCCGTGTCAATTGCCAATTCTTGGTTATTGAGATTCATGGGCGATTCGGATTAATATTTAGAGATAGATATTACCTCTCTTTTTCTCTTCTTTCAAACAAATTTAAATGATTGAAGTTTTTCTATTTGGAATTGTGTTAGGTCTAATTCCTATTACCTTGGCCGGATTATTCGTAACTGCATATTTACAATACAGACGCGGCGATCAGTTGGACCTTTAATTGAGTAACATCTCTTTTTTTGATTGACCTCCTCTTGAATTTCCAGGAGGTCAAATTAAGGTTGCAGTTTAAGTTAGTGAAGTTATTTTATTGTGATTCGACATTAAAAGAATCACGCTCTGTAGGATTTGAACCTACGACATCGGGTTTTGGAGACCCACGTTCTACCGAACTGAACTAAGAGCGCTTTATTATGATGGGAGATACGAATGTCAAGAAAAGGATTCTTTTCGTACCCCCAATCCATCTTGTATGTATAGTATCATAAAATGATAGATTATGTCCAATTTGAATCGATCTCAATTGACCCCTCGTTACTGTCCATAGGAGAGGTAAGAGGTAATAGGTAGGGATGACAGGATTTGAACCCGTGACATTTTGTACCCAAAACAAACGCGCTACCAAGCTGCGCTACATCCCTTTCATTTGTTGTACAGTGCCATTGTAGGGAATCCCTGTCTTGTTTTCCACATCGTAATTTCCTCTATCTATATAGAATTTCTTTTTCCTTTCCATTCCTTCGATCTTATATAAAAAAGAAAAGAATTATATACATACCTAACATATAAAGGAATGAATATTTATCAGTAATGCTCAGGAAGAAGTGTTTATCTTTTTCAGTTTCAGGGACAGGTGGATCTCATCTACCGGATCATTGTATATATCCATTTTAGTTAGGGATTCCCCGTACAAATACAAATGATCTTTAACTACATATGCATCTGATCATATATATATTACAATATAGAATAAAGTCAATAAAGTGAAAGAAAAAGAAGGAGGATTTTCAATGCGAGATATAAAAACATATCTCTCCACGGCACCTGTACTAGCTACTCTATGGTTCGGGTCTTTGGCGGGTCTATTGATAGAGATTAATCGTTTATTCCCAGATGCGTTGACATTCCCCTTTTTCTCATTCTAGTTATTGACATGGGAAGAGATGAAGAAGATTAGAGATACAATAAATTATCTGTGACTAATCCCCCTCTTTTTTTTTTTTTAGTTGTTTAGGAAAGAAAGAGAAAGAATAAAAGTGGATTGAACCTCATCGAAACTGGGGTTCAGGATAGAATTCATTTTATATAAGGAGAACAGAAATAGAAGTGTGGGTCGAGGGCAGGCTGTTCAAGATCATACAAGATAGTAAATGAAATACTGAGATTAGGAATAATTGATAGTTAGAAATAATTGTATTACTTAATAATTTTATGACTCTATTGATTGCAACGAAATCCTTCATAATTGAATTGATTTCGAGTTAGCAACTTTTCGTTTCATTCCTTTCTTCTTCTCGGCTTCTGTTCGAATCGAAAATAGAAGAATTGAGTGAATCCAAAATCCAAAGGAGGTTCATGGCTAAGGGTAAACATGTCAGAGTAGTAGTTATTTTGGAATGTACCAGTTGTGTCCGAAATGGTTTGAATAAAGAATCGCGGGGCATTTCCAGATATATTACTCAAAAGAATCGACACAATACACCTAGTCAATTGGACTTGAAAAAATTCTGCCCTTATTGTTACAAGCATACGATTCATGGGGAGATAAAGAAATAAATCGAACGGAACGCGTGTGTCACTCTTCCAAGGAAGAGGAAGAAATTACATATATATATACAAATAAAATCCTATTTCGGTCGGATCCGAAATGAATGAATAAATGGGATTTTAGAAATAAGAAAGAAATCATGGATAAACCCAAGCGGCCCTTTCGTAAATCTAAGCGATCTTTTCATAGGCGTTTGCCCCCAATTGGATCGGGGGATCGAATTGATTATAGAAACATGAGTTTAATTAGTCAATTTATTAGTGAACAAGGAAAAATATTATCTAGACGAGTGAATAGATTAACCTTGAAACAACAACGATTAATTACTATTGCTATAAAACAAGCTCGTATTTTATCTTCGTTACCTTTTCTTAATAATGAGAAACAATTTGAGAGAACCGAGTCGATCCCTAGAACTACAGGTCCTAGAACCAGAAATAAATAAGCCTATTCCTCAATCGAATCAAAACTCTAATTGGAACTCAGATTGATGTTTTGTTCGAAAAAGCCGCGAGATTGTTGCACCGTAATAATAATAAAAAAAGAATGGGGGAAGAAGAAATCTTTTTTTTTTTATTGAAAGGTGTTCGTTCATTCCTACTACTTATCTTATCATATGAATTTCTACTATACCCTCCCGGAGTTCATTCTCCGGGGAACTCCGTTTAAAGCATTCCGGTGAATTCCTTCCAATCTCCTTATTTGATGATCTCATTGGAAATCGTGTCAAGACAATTCCTATTTGATATAGCTATTTGTGCAGGTATTTTACGATTAAGAAGCAACTGCCTCTTGTACAGATCAAGTATTAATCGACTATAACTACGGGATCCCCTATTCTCACGAGTTACTGCATTTATCCGAGTGATCCACAAGCGACGAAAACTTCTCTTTCGCCTGCCTCTATCCCGATGAGTGGAAACCAAAGCTCTCATTTTCTGTTGAATAGTAGTTCGAGTAAGTCTTGAATGAGCCTCTCGAAAGGTTGATGCAAATAAACGAATTTTTGTTCTACGTCTCCAAGCTCTATATCTTCTTCTAACTCTGGTCATTGAATCAAATGAAACTTTGATGAATAACTAATTGATTTCTTTCAGTCATTCTTTTCCCCTCTCCTGATTTATTAATAACAAAACGGATTCTTCCGATGTATAAAATACAAATTCCAATGGCTTTTGCTACTATAACCTTCCCAACCACGATTTTTTTATTTCTTCCAGGCATTTCACCTCAAAAAAAAAAAAAGAAATTGTACCGATGTTAGGTATAAAAAAAATCAAAGTAGGTATAAAATAATATAGTAAATGGATAAATAGTGGTTTCCATCGTTTCTATGGTTACTTCTTAAACGGTGAGGTCCTCTCTATACACCGGAGCCCCTTTCCTCATTTAATCAATGTTATTGGTAACTTGTACAGTTCACACTCTTTGGCTCTACCCATGAATTATCCAGTAATAGGTCTTTTTACAATGAGATCTATCCATACAGTGACGGCATTTAATTATGAAGGTTGAATAGGTAGCTGACCCTGTTAGTCCGTTCTTGCAAGAGTAGGAGCAGAATCTTTCTGCTTTTTAAATATAATATCATTTTCCCCGCTTAATGGATAACCATTTGCTACCAATGGGGAATTGCTTTTCATCTCAAATCGAGGTGATTGGATTTGCACCAATGGAAACCATAAATTCCATACACAATAGCGGTAGCGGTATATGAGAGATCTTTATTTTTAGATAGTGAATAGAGTTCTTCTATTCTATCTTATTCATGGGTACGGGCCATTGATACTGTAAAAATGGTCTCATTTGTTCTAGCTCATGATCTGAACGAGTCGCACATACACCCTAGTACATGTTCCTCGACGCTGAGGACATCCTCGAAGAGCAGGGGATTTCGTGACATTTCTTATTGGCTGTCTTATGTTTCTAATAAGTTGTTTAATAGTTGGCATGCTGAATCATATACAGAATGGGTTGGTTTAGATCGATCCTAACCAGATGATTATCAATTATTTCCATTTAATATTTTATTCAGGTAAGAAGATAAAAGATCAAATAATGGTTCATTCAAATTATGATTCGAAATGGAATCAAAGATTTATGTCAAATCCCCGGTATTTTCGACCGCTACAAGATCAATAATGCCATGATCTTGGGCTTCTGTTGCTGACATAAAAACATCCCTTTCCATGTCTTCGGATACAACCCATAAAGGATTGCCCGTTCTTTGTACATAAACCCTTGTGAGGGTTTCGCGGAGTTTTAGTAGTTCTTTCGCTTCCAGGATAAATTCTCCCGTGGGTGCCTCATAAAAAGAACTAGCAGGTTGATGGATCATAACCCTGATGATATAACATAATGAATGATTCCTCTACCTCGCATGATTGGGGGAAGGGATAAAGAATAACAAGCGGGGAGAAAAAAAAAAAAGATAAAATTGAACAACCGTACAGGCATTTTTTGTGCATTGCATACGGCTCTGCAATGGAATTTCTTTTTCTCTTCTTTCGTCGAAGAAAGAGACAAGTCGAATCCATCAGACCCGGATCGTTGAATGATCCATTTACCATCCTTCCTTTCGGAGTAATCAAAAATACTATGATGGTTCCGTTGCTTTATATATTTATCTCGTTTGTGATTCAGCAATCCCAAAGTTTCTTTCTAATCCGATCAAATCAAAATTAAGTAAAAAATGATCTTTTTTCACACTCTTTCATAACATAAATATTGGATGGAAAGAGACTTCTGGTGTGGAAGCAAAAAGGTTTGTGACGCTGAAACGGACCCCGATACATAAGATCAAATCGGAAATAACCTTTTTTTCATACTACTATCCCGATACATAATCTCATATTATATTATGAAAAAAATAATAATAATAATAGTTTGCTCATATCGAACTTGAAATGCCATGCTATTATGACTTAATTATTTTATTCATATTCCATATGGCGAAGGCATAGTCTTTTTTTTTTTTTTCTCAAATCAAAAAACTCATTGGCGCCAAGCGTGAGGGAATGCTAAACGTTTGGTAATTTCTCCTCCGACCAGGATGAAAGATCCCATTGAAGCGGCTAATCCCATGCATATTGTATGCACATCTGGTGGCACAAATTGCATAGTATCATAAATAGCTATTCCTGGGATTACCCATCCGCCGGGAGAATTTATAAACAAATAAAGATCTTTGGTATCATCTTCTATGCTGAGATATACCATGAGACCAACAAGTTGATTCGAGATCTCGCTATCAACTTGTTGGCCTAAAAAAAGTAATCTTTCTCGATGAAGTCGGTTGATTAGGACAAAATTGTATTCCTTAGGAACCGTACACGCACCTTTGGATGCATACGGTTCAAAAAATCAAAATTGAGAAAAAAAAAAAAAAAGAAATGTGTCGATTCCAGCCCTATTTCTTTTTTCGTAGCAGGCTTTTTCCTAATGAAGGGGCTTTTTCTTTCATTTTCAAGAAACACGAGTTTTGACTTGCTTCCCTATCTATATAAAAAAGAATTCACTGAACTTATCGAACTAACCTCTCATTGATGTATTGTTTCATCGAGATCCAAATCACTATGTCATTTTCTTGTTCCCGAATGGGCCTCTTCAACTCTTTTAGGTTTATGCTCTACTCCGGGTAAAGGTCTGCCCGAATTCCATTTGTACATATAGGACAAATGATTCCAGTACCACTTCTTTTTGCTACGACTTTCTTCTTTTTCAATTTGTTTTATGCCTTCCACAAAATATTCGATGTATTCATCATATTATTCCATTCCATTGATTGGCGAGATCACTCATATGGTATAAAGAAATCATTTAGGATAGGGTGGGAATCATACATAGATTCCCAATTTGGTATTTTCTGAACGGAGCCTGTATACTTCATTTTATTGGTCCAAGCCAACCATAAATTCTTTTAATTGATAATATGGATCCCCCAACCAAAAATAAATTGATCTAATTGCACTTCACGCTTCGAATTATTGATGGTTCAATCAATCTTTCTTGGGCGAAATAGAGGATATCTCGATCGGGGGAGAAAACGGGGAAATCCCATATGACCCAATATGTCTGACAAGTCACACTATACGTCAACCCAAACTGCATCTTCCTCTCCAGGACTCCGGAAAGGTACTTTTGGAACACCAATGGGCATTAAATGAAAGAAAAAGGAGTTAAGTACTCTATTTCACTTTGATGTGGAAACGTAATAAACAATATAAACAATGGGTTTATTGTCTTCATAATATTGTCATTTATCGTATTTTATCGATCGATTGGAAGATTCATGGAGGAAGACGGAATAAAGGAAAATTCTTACGAACGGATCGTTCGAATGATAAACAAGTATCTATAAATTCGCTCACAAAAAATAGGACTAATCGCCCCATTGCGTATTGGTACTTATTGGGTATAGAATAGATCTGCTTCTTTTTGTTCCTACGAGCAGAAGTTCCATTATTACCAACGTAACAGAATAAATATTAACCCTTGTTTCGAGATAATCCAACGAAAAAGTGAGGTCCATAGCATAGTTATTTCCAATGCGATAAAGTGACATAGTGTCTATTTTTTTTTTTGAGATAAGGGGTATTTCCATGGGTTTGCCTTGGTATCGTGTTCATACCGTCGTATTGAATGATCCTGGTCGGCTGCTTTCTGTCCATATAATGCATACCGCTCTAGTTTCTGGTTGGGCCGGTTCGATGGCTCTATACGAATTAGCAGTTTTTGATCCTTCTGACCCCGTTCTTGATCCAATGTGGAGACAAGGTATGTTCGTTATACCCTTCATGACTCGTTTAGGAATAACCAACTCATGGGGCGGTTGGAGTATCACAGGAGGAACTATAACGAATCCGGGTATTTGGAGTTACGAGGGTGTGGCCGGGGCACATATTGTGTTTTCTGGCTTGTGCTTCTTAGCAGCTATCTGGCATTGGGTGTATTGGGACCTAGAAATATTCTGTGATGAACGTACGGGAAAACCCTCTTTGGATTTGCCCAAGATCTTTGGAATTCATTTATTTCTCTCAGGGGTGGCTTGCTTTGGGTTTGGCGCATTTCATGTAACAGGCTTGTATGGTCCTGGAATATGGGTGTCCGATCCTTATGGCCTAACCGGAAAAGTACAATCTGTAAATCCAGCATGGGGCGCGGAAGGTTTTGATCCTTTTGTTCCGGGAGGAATAGCCTCTCATCATATTGCAGCAGGTACATTGGGCATATTAGCGGGTCTATTCCATCTTAGTGTCCGCCCACCCCAACGTCTATACAAAGGATTACGTATGGGCAATATTGAAACTGTCCTTTCCAGTAGTATCGCTGCTGTCTTTTTTGCAGCTTTCGTTGTTGCTGGGACTATGTGGTATGGTTCAGCAACTACCCCGATCGAATTATTTGGTCCCACTCGTTATCAGTGGGATCAGGGATACTTCCAGCAAGAAATATATCGAAGAGTTGGCGCCGGTCTAGCCGAGAATCTGAGTTTATCGGAAGCTTGGTCTAAAATTCCTGAAAAATTAGCTTTCTATGATTACATCGGTAATAATCCGGCGAAAGGTGGATTATTCAGAGCAGGCTCAATGGACAACGGGGATGGAATAGCTGTTGGATGGTTAGGACACCCTATTTTTAGAGATAAAGAAGGGCATGAACTTTTTGTACGTCGTATGCCTACTTTTTTTGAAACATTTCCAGTAGTTTTGGTAGACGGAGACGGAATTGTTAGAGCCGATGTTCCTTTTAGAAGGGCAGAATCGAAGTATAGTGTCGAACAAGTGGGTGTAACTGTTGAGTTCTATGGTGGCGAACTCAATGGAGTCAGCTATAGCGATCCTGCTACTGTGAAAAAATATGCTAGACGTGCCCAATTGGGTGAAATTTTTGAATTAGATCGTGCTACTTTGAAATCCGATGGTGTTTTTCGGAGCAGTCCAAGGGGTTGGTTCACTTTTGGACATGCTACGTTTGCTTTGCTCTTCTTTTTCGGACACATTTGGCATGGTGCTAGAACCTTGTTCAGAGATGTTTTTGCTGGTATTGACCCAGATTTGGATGCTCAAGTGGAATTTGGAGCATTCCAAAAACTTGGAGATCCAACTACAAGGAGACAGGTAGTCTGATACAACATTGCTATGGTATCTTTCGCCTCTATATTTGATTTTTTTATTTGACAGAAGATACCGTAGAAATATTGATTTTCATCATCGCCTTTCTTTGCTCTTGTCCTTTCTTTATCTGGGAAATGATCCCAAATGAACAGGTGTGGAAGCTATAATTGTAAACCACGATCGAATCTATGGAAGCATTGGTTTATACATTCCTGTTAGTATCGACTTTAGGGATAATCTTTTTCGCTATATTTTTTCGAGAACCGCCTAAGGTCCCGACTAAAAAGATGAAATGATTTTTCATTATCTTAATTGAAGTAATGAGTCCCCCATATGGGGGACTCATTACTTCAATTAGTCCCCGTGTTCCTCGAATGGATCTCTTAGTTGTTGAGAGGGTTGCCCAAAAGCGGTATATAAGGCGTACCCTGTAAAGCTTACAAGTGAACCAGATATGGAGATGGCGACTAAGGTTGCTGTTTCCATTATTAGAAATTTCAAGACCGCGATGGATCTATGCTACGATAAGATCGTTTATTTAAAACGGAATAGTATACAAAGTCAACAGATCTCAACCAATGAAATAGTATTTATGGCTACACAAACCGTTGAGGGTAGTTCTAGATCTGGGCCAAGACGAACTATTGTAGGGGATTTATTGAAACCATTGAATTCGGAATATGGTAAAGTGGCTCCTGGATGGGGAACCACCCCATTTATGGGTGTCGCAATGGCTCTATTTGCAATATTCCTATCTATTATTTTGGAGATTTATAATTCTTCCGTTTTACTGGATGGGATTTCAATGAGTTAGGTCCATAAGGCTTTTCAATCAAAAATGAATCACTTAGGACTCAGATTTATAGTCCATTCTGGTAGTTCGACCGTGGAATTCCGTTGTTTCGGTATTTCCGGAATATGAGTGTGCGACTTGTTATAATTGATCCTATTGATAGTACAGAGAATGGGTCTGTCATCTCGGTAGAGATGGTTCTGCCTCGTCGGATATTCATCCTAGTATCTGGAGCACGGAATAGATCAAGAAATATTTGAACTATGATTCATACCTACTATTCAGACCTCGCGACCGGACTTCAAAAAAAATTTTCAAACATTCAAACATAAGGGGTATTTGATAAATTGAACGATTTTTCTTCCTTCAGAATCATGCTTATTTTGACCGAAGGACAAATCTTTCTCTGGATTTTTAGTCATTACATCCATTCATTGAATAAGTGATGATCAAATAGTTCTTACTCATAGAACCCTTGGTCTTAGTTTTGGGATTTTATTGAATCATCGTGGTTCGAGTATGAATCTGAGGTTTCAATCGATTCGTAGGGTCTCAACAAGAGAATTCCTATCAAAATAGTAAACAAAACAATAGTCAATCTGCATTACGCACAAACAAAAACAACAAATCAAATAACAAATAAATAGGGGAAGAGAAGATTCAAGAGGCCTGTAACAATCAACATAAAGACAGACGAGCCAACTTGATATTTTGGCATTATCATCACAACAAAGAAGAGATTTCGGATTTTGGTTCCTTCGTATCTTCAGAGACGATTGAATCCAGTGGATAAATAAGAAGTTTCCATTTTTCTATTATATATCCATTGCAATCAGTATTGGGGTGTTTCTGCTTGAGCCGTACGAGATGAAATTCTCATATATGGTTCTCAGAGGGGGAGTCCCTTGGTTTACCTATCTCAATAAAGTATATGATTGGTTCGAGGAGCGTCTCGAGATTCAGGCGATTGCAGATGATATAACTAGTAAATATGTTCCTCCTCATGTCAACATATTTTATTGTCTAGGAGGGATCACACTTACTTGTTTTTTAGTACAAGTAGCTACTGGTTTTGCTATGACTTTTTACTATCGTCCGACCGTTACAGAGGCTTTTGCCTCTGTTCAATACATAATGACTGAAGCCAACTTTGGTTGGTTAATCCGATCAGTTCATCGATGGTCAGCAAGTATGATGGTCCTAATGATGATCCTACACGTATTTCGTGTGTATCTCACGGGCGGATTTAAAAAACCTCGCGAATTGACTTGGGTTACGGGTGTGGTTCTGGCTGTATTGACTGCATCGTTTGGTGTAACTGGTTATTCCTTACCCCGGGACCAAATTGGTTATTGGGCAGTAAAAATCGTGACAGGCGTACCTGAAGCTATTCCTGTAATAGGATTATCTTTAGTAGAGTTATTACGTGGAAGTGCTAGTGTGGGCCAATCCACTTTGACCCGTTTTTATAGTTTACACACTTTTGTATTACCTCTTCTTACTGCCGTATTTATGTTAATGCATTTCCCAATGATACGTAAGCAAGGTATTTCAGGTCCTTTATAGAGAAGACAGATCATAGATATTTGTAATCGATCATATATCATTTCGGGGAGGAACAATAGTGTTTTATTGCTACAAATATGGATTATTGAAAAGAATAAGACATGTTTTTTGGATATTTCTCTTCAACTAACTACGAAGTATTCTTTATTTGATACGAATAGTTGAAGTGCATTTTCCGAAGAGAAGATGGATTATGGGAGTGTGTGACTTGAACTATTGATTGGGCCGTGCAGATATATGATTTTATCCGCCACATTGGAATTCACAACAAAATGTGTCTCTGTTCCAACCATCGTGTAAGTCCCCCTACAGAGGATAGGCTGGTTCGCTTTAGGAGAATCTTTTCTATGATCAGACCGAATCATGTTATGTTGTGCATGAACAGGCTCCGTAAGATCCAGTAGAATAAAATAAGTAATGTGGCATGATCCAGATTATGTTTTATCTATTTACATTTACTTAGAGTATGGAAATGCATTCATTTCCTCTGCATCGATCCCGATCTATGATACTATCGGAGTGAAACAAGGGATCTAAGGAAGAACATAGGCTAGACTATATTAGTAACAAGAAAATCCTTTGTATTATTAAGAAGACTCGAGATATTGTGGGGATAAACACCAATCACAAGGCATGAGACCATCCAAAAAGCACTTGATCATGATCAAATTTGTAAGCCTACTTGGGTATTGAGCATTTACCTGTAAGAACTGAATTCTTGCAATGGATAGTTGCAACTCCGTAAAATGGAATCCGGTAAATCTTTTCTTACATAGAGTCATATTATGTGTGGATGACATATCCATTTTATATAGATTTAGATGGATCTATTTTATTCCTTTGATTCTTGCTCGAGCCGGATGATGAAAAATTATCATGTCCGGTTCCTTCGGGGGATGGATCTATAAGAAAGAATTCGCCTATCCCAATAACAAAGAAACCTGACTTGAATGATCCTGTATTAAGAGCTAAATTGGCTAAAGGGATGGGGCATAATTATTACGGAGAA